CTTTCCTGTATTTCAAATACTCCGTACAGTACCCAATAAGTTATTGGGTGTTCTTTTAATGGTTTCAGTACCTACAGGCTTATTAACAGTACCTTTTTTAGAGAATGTTAATAAATTCCAAAATCCATTTCGTCGTCCAGTTGCGACAACCGTATTTTTGATTGGTACTGTAGTAGCCCTTTGGTTAGGTATTGGAGCAACATTACCTATTGAGAAATCTCTAACTTTAGGTCTTTTTCAAGTTGATTTAATTGAAAAATAAAATATCATCACGTGTATATCTAGGGAATAGTCACTTCAAAGTGAATTCTCCCTAGATAACATCTATTCAATTAAAATTTGGATATATTTTGCAAATCTATGGATTGTGCTAAAGATTCAAAATTTTTATCTTTTTTTGTTTCTAAAGAAGACCAAAATGAATCGAAATCCAATGGATTTCGATTTTATTCTTTAGTCACTCCATTACGAAATTTTTTTTATTTCTAAAATACCCAATATATGTTTTACATCGTCTATGTGAAAATCTTCAATTTGTATAAGATCTTCTTGACTCTTATTCAAAAGGTCCGATAATGTATGTATATTAGACCTTTTGAGGCAATTATAGATCTTAGGAGTCAATTCGGATTGGTCAATAAAAATGTATTTCAATGGTATTTCTTTTTTTTTTTTTCTTAATTTAGTCAATCTATCATGAAAAATAAAAAGGGGTAAAGTAACGTTGTGTTGATTTTTTTCTAAAGGTAAGTTTTGTTCGTCTGCATGTAGAAAAGGAATAAATAAATCAATCAAATTACGGGAAGCCTCATGAAGTGCTTCTTTAGGAGTTAAACTTCCGTTTGTCCATATTTCGAGAAAAAGCATCTCTTGCTTTTCATTCCCATTTCCATAAGAATGAACACTATGATTTGCATTTCGAACTGGCATGAATACAGCATCTAGAGGAAAACTTCCGTCTTGAAAGGTTTTTGTTGGTTTTATACGATAGCCACGATTCCTCTCGATTTGTAATCGAATACACAAATCAATTGGTTCTGTTAAGCTAGCGATATGCTGTGTATTATCAATGATTTCCACAAAAGGTGGTAGAATGATGTCTTGAGCAGTTACATATCCAGGACCCTTGACACAAATAGACGCGTCACAAGTTCCATACAAATTGCTTCTCAATATAATTTCTTTCAAATTCATTAAAATTTCATGTATTGATTCTTGAATACCTGTTATAGTAGAAAATTCGTGTGATATTTTCTCAGATTTTGCACGTGTGATACAGGTTCCTTCTATTTCTCCAAGTAAAGCTCTTCGAATCGCAATGCCTATCGTATCGGATTGGCCTTTCATAAGCGGAGATAGAATAAAGCGTCCGTAATAAAGACGCTTATTGTCCTTTCTTGATTCAACACATTTCCACTGCAGTGTCCGAGTAGATATTGTTACTTTCTCTCGAACCATAATAATATTCTTATTGTGAATTGATTGAATTATTTATTTCTCTTGAAATCTCTTCACTATTTCTTTTTACACGCGCCTTTTTTTCGGGGGTCTGCAGCCATTATGTGGCATAGGGGTTACATCCCGGACGAAAGTTAATAGTATACCACTTCTGCGAATAGCTCTTAATGCCGCATCGCGTCCGAGACCCGGACCTTTTATCATGACTTCTGCTCGTTGCATGCCTTGATCCACTACTGTTCGAATAGCATTTCCTGCTGTGGTTTGAGCAGCAAATGGTGTTCCTCTTCTTGTGCCTTTGAATCCACAAGTTCCAGCGGAGGACCACGAAATTACTCGTCCCCGTACATCTGTAACGGTCACAATAGTATTGTTGAAACTTGCTTGAACATGAATAACTCCTTTTGGTATTTTACGTGCATTCTTACGTGAACCAATGCGTCCAGTTCTGCGTGAACCAATTCGTGGTAAAGGTTTTGCCATATTTTAGCATCTCATAAATATAAGTCAGGGGTCTATGGATATATCCATTTTATGTCAAAACGGATCCTTTTTTTTTTCTCGGATCCTTTAGAGTGTTCTTGCTTAGAAAGATTATCCTTGTCTTTGTTTATGTCTTGGGTTGAAGCAAATTACTATAATTCGTCCTCGTCTACGTATCAGTCGGCATTTTTCACAAATTTTACGAACAGAAGCTCTTATTTTCATATTTGCCATCCCTTAATTTTTGAATATACCTATTTTTTTTGACGAAACTAAGTTTCTTTCAATTTTGAAATCTTCAATTATATTCCTACGAAAGGCAAAAGGAATTTGAAAGTTGAAAAAAAAAAAACTGCCTCGGCTAAAAGATAACCTAAAAACAGATCTTGATTATCTAAAGGAACTTGCAACATATTATTGAAATTGAAAAAGTGCTTCAGTAATTCAACTTTCCTGAGGCCACTTTTGATCTTTCATTCCATTGCAAATCCTCGTGAAGTATTAACTAATGTAAGAGGAATGTTATTAGAAACCTATTCCTTGTCTTTTTTTTTTTTTAAGAAATAAGAAGTCTGGATCGACTTCGGATAGCAAAAAGATTACCATATATAACACAAGATTTCTCCGCCGATTCTTTCGAGTCGAGCTTCCCGGTCTGTCAGTATACCCCGAGAAGTAGAAAGAATTACAATGCCCATCCCGCCCAAAATTCTAGGAATTTTTTGATAGTTAGAATAGATTCGTAGACCCGGCCGGCTTATCCGTTTTAAATTTAGACTAGTTCTATATGGTCCTTTGTTTTTCCTTCTATGGCGTAGAGTTAAAACCAAAAATTTTTTGTTGCCTTCCTGATGTTTCCTGACATTTTCAATAAAACCCTCTCGTAAGAGTAATTTTATAATGTTTTCGGTGATGTTAGTAGCTGCTATTTGAACGGTTCCTTTTCGATTCATGTCAGCATTTCGTATAGAGGTTATTATGTCAGCAATAGGATCCCTACCCATGATAAACTACAATTTTTTTTTATCTAGTTTTGATATAATCAACATACTCTTGTTTTTTTTTTTAATTATTTTTATTTTATTAAATCTCTCAATTTTCATTTTATTATTATTTAATTATAAGGTATATGCATGAAACACAAATATTTTTTTTGTTTTTATTCAATTAATTCAAATACTATAACTAGAATACTAAATACTATAACTGTATCATGGTCTCTTCTTAATCTCAAATTTGCGATCTTATATCTTCTAATTTTTTATCTTATAAGACCTCAGGTGCTAATGAAACTATTTTAGTAAAATTTAACTGTCTCAATTCCCGGGCAATTGCACCAAAAATTCGTGTTCCTTTTGGATTTCCTTCTTGATCAATGACAACTGCAGCATTGTCATCATATCGTATTATTATACCGTTATTACGTTTAAGTTCTTTACAAGTACGTACAATTACAGCTCTGATTACTTCGGATCTTTCTAGAGGTGAATTGGGTGCTGCTTCCTTGATCACAGCAACAATAACGTCACCGATATGAGCATATCGGCGATTACTAGTCCCTATGATTCGAATACACATCAATTCTCGGGCTCCACTGTTATCTGCTACATTCAAATGGGTCTGAGATTGGATCATATCGTTTTTTTTTTATCTGTTATTTAAATGCAAAGGAACAAAAAAGATATATTGTTTGTCCAAAACAAAAAAAGAAACTTGCGCTTTTTTTTTAGTATCAAAAGGGTCTTTTTCCTTTGGTTCTAGATTCTTATTTTGAAATAAGGAATTGAGTTCGTATAGGCATTTTGGATGCTGCTATTGAAATAGACTTTCTCGCTATATTTTCTGCCACTCCGCCCATTTCATAAAGTATTCTACCCGGTTTAACGACAGCTACCCAATATTCAGGAGACCCTTTCCCCGAACCCATACGTGTTTCCGTAGGTCTTAAAGTAACGGGTTTGTCGGGAAATATACGTACCCATATTTTTCCACCACGGCGTGCATTTCGTGTCATTGCTCGTCGCCCCGCTTCTATTTGTCTAGATGTAATCCAAGCGGGTTCAAGTGCTTGAAGAGCATATCTTCCAAAACAAATACGATTGCCTCGAAAAGATATTCCTTTCATTCTTCCTCTATGTTGTTTACGGAATCGGGTTCTTTTGGGGTTATAGTTGATGGTTCTTTCTCAATTCCATCTCTACTACAGAACCGGACATGAGAATTTCTTCTCATCCAGCTCCTCGCGAATAAAATGAAAAAAATATATAAATGTCTTTGAGTAAAAAAAGAATATACTAAATCAGGGTATTTTTGAGATTTTACTTAATTTAGTTAAATCTATTTATTAGTAATCTATTTATTAGTATTAGAAGTATTAGAATCTTAGATTATTCGAATAGGGCATTAGTAGAATATTAATAGAATAGAAATTTATATATATTTCTATTTATATATATTTCTATTTGTATATATATATTAGAATTAGAATATATATTCTATTTTAGAGTTTATAGATCTAAGAGTTCGAGTTATAAACAATTTTTTCTATTTTTTTTTTTAGAATCTTCTTTTTGTTAGAATATTAGGTTGTAACAAATTTATATATATATATTCTAATAAGGATACCCGATTGCTAAAATTTAGCAATCAAAAAGAATCTAAAAAAACCTTCGCGGGCGAATATTTCCTCTTTCATATTTAGTCTTTCGATAGTTATTTTATTTGTAGAGGTAACGGACTATTTTTCATAATAAAATAAATAGATTGTCTTCTGGTTCCTTTCGCTATCCTTCCAATAAATCATTAATATTTTTTTTCGGTAAAATCTTATGTATTTATAGGTTCCATCGTTCCCATCACTTCTCTATTAATGGTTAGGTCTTAATTTTCCAATGGAGCCTCTAAATAAAAATAAAATTTGTTCTTGAGTCAATCTTCTCAGTCTGTATTGACTCAAGGCTCTTGATTTTTTGTTTTAGAAACGCATTATTTGAATTCTAAATCAATTGTGGTATTGATGCTTTACTACATTAGCTTTTATGTGATTACTCATAGACCTT